AAAATCACCCGTTTGATCGAATATGCTACTAATAGATCTCTACCCCTTATTATAGTGTGTGCTTCGGGGGGAGCCCGCATGCAAGAAGGAAGTTTGAGCTTGATGCAAATGGCTAAAATATCTTCAGCTTTATATAATTATCAATCAAATAAAAAGTTATTCTACGCATCAATCCTTACATCTCCTACAACCGGTGGGGTGACTGCCAGTTTTGGTATGTTAGGAGATATCATTATTGCCGAACCTAATGCTTACATTGCATTTGCCGGTAAAAGAGTAATTGAACAAACATTGAATAAGACAGTACCTGATGGGTCACAAGAAGCTGAGTATTTATTCCATAAGGGCTTATTCGACCCAATCGTACCACGTAATCCTTTAAAGGGTGTTCTGAGTGAGTTATTTCAGCTTCACGGTTTTTGTCCTTTGAATCAAAATTTAATCAAGTAGATCATTTAATTCAGTTTTTGACTTTGAAGTTTACAAGTATTTAGTTTCCATTTTATTTAGTTTATAGTAATCAAAGTGAAAATCAAAAATAATAAGCATGGAATTTTACTTGAGGTTATAAGATACAATTGTATAATGGATCATAAGTTGTTGATAATCACTTTTCTTATTTCCTACAGATCCATTTTATTTCTACCTATATAAATAATGCATGATTAGTAATCATAATGGATTATTAGTAATTGGGAAGGCTCTATCAATAGGATAAAAGAGTGAATTTTTATTCTAAATTAGGAAAAATTAATGTAATTTTATTACATTACGTATTTATTATAGATATAAATATTGAATAATTCAAAAATAAAAATAAATGCAAGATTCCTATTCTATAGTTATTTTTGAATTATTCTCCAAGAACTTTCCGTTTTGTTTTTATTAAGAATCACTGTTGGGTCGAATTCGTTAGAACCCGCGATAACTTGTAAGAACCTTTTTTGGTATTTATTAGAAGATAAGTATAAGAGAACAATAATAATAAATATATATAAAAGTGAATAGGTACACTTATTTAGTTCTAAGTTTCTTGTACCTATTATTATATACTGATAATAGATATACTTATCATAAGATATCTTTATAACAGGTAAAAAATATTAAATCGAGGTATCCATTCTATGACAACTTTCAACTTACCCTCTTTTTTTGTGCCTTTAGTGGGTCTAGTATTTCCGGCAATTGCAATGGCTTCCCTATCTCTTCATGTTCAAAAAAACAAGATTATCTAGATTCGACGGGATTCCAATCTCGTTCATTTTTTTTCAAGACTCGGACTTGGGTCATAATACAGATATCTATTTAGTGGACATAGGATACAACATGTGGATTCTTCCGAACACAAACGAAAGAGCTATTATGCGTGTGGAAACATCATGGCATGATATATGGGGATAAATAGATTATATCTATACTATATTCAAAAGGGGTCCACAGATGTATGAAATGGAAAGTAAAAATATCTCTATCTATGTAGATATCTATAGTGGGATCATATGAAGGGGATACTTTTGTCTATCTAACCTATTCGATGAATTACTCCTAATGGTTCACATCATAATAAGAGTGCTAGTTGATAAGAGTTGCTTCGGGAACAAAAAAAGAAAGTCAAATTTTTGTTATTCTCTTAATTTCAATAAAATTAAACAACTGGATCTAGTATGAACTGGCGATCAGAACATATATGGATAGAACTTATAATGGGGTCTCGAAAAACAAGTAATTTCTGCTGGGCCTGTATCCTTTTTTTAGGTTCACTGGGATTCTTATTGGTTGGAACTTCTAGTTACCTTGGTAGGAATCTGATATCGTTATTTCCTTCTCAGCAAATCCTTTTTTTCCCACAAGGGATCGTGATGTCTTTCTATGGGATCGCAGGTCTGTTCATTAGCTCCTATTTGTGGTGCACAATTTCGTGGAATGTGGGTAGTGGTTATGATAGATTCGATAGAAAAAAAGGAATAGTGTGTATTTTTCGTTGGGGATTCCCTGGAAGAAATCGTCGAATCTTTCTTCGATTCCTTATGAGAGATATTCAGTCGATTAGAATAGAGGTTAAAGAAGGTATTTATTCCCGGCGTGTACTTTATATGGAAATCAGAGGCCAGGGTGCCATTCCTTTGACTCGTACTGATGAGAATTTGACTCCACGAGAAATTGAACAAAAGGCTGCGGAATTGGCCTTTTTTTTGCGCGTACCTATTGAAGTATTTTGAAATGAATTGAAGAATGAATGCTTTCGCAGCATTGAGTAAGGACCTCAGTAATTTTATTTGTTGTTATATAAAAACTTAACTTATTTTTTCAGGTCGCTCATTCGAGCAAAAGCAGACGCGTGTGGAACAACCAGAAAACAAAGCGCTTTTTCCACCAAAACTTTTTGATGGATTGTATATGGAAATCAACTCTATTTTTTCATACTAGGAACAAGTATACTAAGTATGGATTCATCATATATATCCGAAAAACTAAGACTATATACATACTTCATATTTTTGGGGTCCAATATTTTATTTTTGAATTTATATGTTAGATCTTGTAATTCAATTCTGTTTTTGTTTTGTCTCGAAATCCGAAAAATATGCATTTCTTGACTTGAAGTGGCTCGTTAGGGCATTCATCGAAAGGATGCAATTGCTTCGAATGAAGATATAATAAAATCAAAATATTGTTTTCAGATCTAAGGACTAGCCCATTAATTCAATTTAAATAAAAGGGGGTCTATGGATTCAATACCCTGTTTGTTATAGAACTGATATTTCATGGAAATATCAGATTGGATAGAATCGAGGAATGAGGTGGTTTCATTAACAATTCACAGATGAAAAATGCCAAAAAAGAAAGCATTCAACCCCCTTCTATATCTTACATCTATAGTTTTTTTGCCCTGGTGGATTTCTTTCTCATTTAATAAAAGTATGGAATCTTTGGTTACTAATTGGTGGAATGCTGGGCAATCCGAAGTTTTTTTGAATGATATTCAAGAAAAGAACGTTCTGGCAAAATTCATAGAATTAGAAGAACTCTTCATTTTGGACGAAATGATAAAGGAGTACCCCGATACACATATACAAAAGCTTCATATAGGAATACACAAAGAAACGCTCCAGTTGGTCAAAATGTACAATGAGGATCATATCCGTACCATTTTACATTTTTCGACAAATATAATAAGCTTCGCTATTCTAAGTGGTTATTCTATTCTGGGTAATGAGGAACTTGGTATTATTAATTCGTGGGTTCGGAAATTTATCTATAACTTAAGCGACACAATAAAAGCTTTTTTTATTCTTTTATTAACGGATTTATGTATTGGATTCCACTCGCCTCATGGTTGGGAACTAATGATTGGTTCTGTCTACAAGGATTTTGGATTTTCTGATAATAATCAAATTATATCTGGTCTTGTTTCCACCTTTCCAGTCATTCTAGATACAATTTTAAAATATTGGATCTTCCGTTATTTAAATCGTCTATCTCCGTCACTTGTAGTCATTTATCATTCAATGAATGACTAAAAATGATCCACTGATATAAATCTAATCATAATGTTTTTTACTTCGTACATAAACAAACCATTCAAAATGTTACTTTTTTTTAGGGTTCTACCGATCCAGGAAATGACTCCTGGATCCCAGTAAAATAGCAGAATCGTGGATAGGGAACTCTACTAGCAACCTACCCAATTTATTGTAGAAATTTTCGGGATCAATGATTGGACCATGCAAAAAAGAAATATCTTTTCTTGGATAAAGGAACAGATGACTCGATCCATTTTCGTATCGGTCATTATATTTATATATGTAATAACTCGGACATCTATTTCACACGCATATCCCATTTTTGCACAACAGGGTTATGAGAATCCACGAGAAGCTACTGGGCGTATTGTATGCGCCAATTGTCATTTAGCCAATAAGCCCGTGGATATTGAGGTTCCACAAGCGGTACTTCCAGATACTGTATTTGAAGCAGTTGTTAGAATTCCCTATGATATCCAACTGAAACAGGTTCTTTCTAATGGGAAACGGGGATCTTTGAATGTGGGGGCTGTCCTTATTTTACCTGAAGGATTCGAATTAGCCCCCTCCGATCGTATTTCTCCGGAAATGAAAGAAAAGATGGGCAATCTTTCTTTTCAGAGTTATCGTCCTACTAAAAAAAATATTCTTGTAATAGGTCCTGTTCCTGGTCAAAAATATAGTGAAATCACCTTTCCTATTTTGTCTCCGGACCCCGTTACTAAGAAAGACGTTTACTTCTTAAAATATCCTATATACGTGGGCGGTAATAGGGGAAGGGGTCAGATTTATCCGGATGGGAGCAAGAGTAACAATACAGTCTATAATGCCACAGCGTCGGGTATAGTAAGCAAAATAGTACGTAAAGAAAAAGGGGGGTATGAAATAAACATAGCGGATGCATCGGATGGACACGTGGTCGTTGATATTATACCTCCGGGACCAGAACTTCTTGTTTCAGAGGGTGAATCCATCAAGCTTGATCAACCATTAACGAGTAATCCAAATGTGGGTGGATTTGGTCAGGGAGATGCAGAAATAGTCCTTCAAGACCCATCGCGTGTCCAAGGTCTTTTTTTATTCTTGGCATCTGTTATTCTGGCACAAATCTTTTTGGTTCTTAAAAAGAAACAGTTTGAGAAGGTTCAATTGTTCGAAATGAATTTCTAGAGCCATGTATTTTATTTCGTAACAGTAAGTTGATAAAAATACTTAACTTCTTACTTCTTGTTGATGGATGCAATTATGTAGGGTCAAAAATAAATAAAAATAAATAAAAAAACCTTTTGCTTACTTTATTATACATACATTATACTATACTGTTTTTCTTCAAGCCATTTTGAATTATTTATATTTCATTGCTAATAAATAATATACGAGCACACTCGCGTGTAGGTTGCGAAGAATACTTTTTTTATTTGATTTGACCCCCGGTTACTATACTGTTTTTCTTCAAGCCATTTTGAATTATTTATA